TAAATACAGCAGTAAGAAGAGGTAGTACAAAAGTATGCAGACTATAAAAACGAGTTAAGGTAGATTGTCCCACACTAGAACTTCCGCGTAATAACTCTACTAAAGACGATCCTATTACAGGAATCGCTTCGGGTACGCCTGTTACAATTTTTACTGCCCAATAACCGATTTGGTCCCAAGGTAAGGAATAACCAGTTACACCAAAAGATGCAGTCAATACAGCCAAAACTACACCCGTAACCCAAGTTAATTCACGAGGTTTTTTAAAACCACCTGTGAGATACACACGAAATACGTGTAGAATCATCATTAAGACCATCATACTTGCTGACCATCGATGAACTGATCGAATTAACCAACCAAAGTTAGCCTCAGTCATTATATATTGAACAGAAGCAAAAGCTTCAGTAACGGTCGGACGATAATAAAAAGTCATAGCAAATCCCGTTGCTACTTGGACTAAAAAACAAGTAAGTGTAATTCCTCCTAAACAATAAAAAATATTCACATGAGGCGGAACGTATTTACTAGTTATATCATCGGCAATCGCTTGAATCTCAAGACGTTCTTCGAACCAATCATAGACTTTATTGAGATAGGTAAACCAATGGAACCCCCCCTGAGAACCGTATATGAGAATTTCATCTCGTACGGCTCAAACAAAAATACCCAAATACACTGGTTGTAACGAAAACAGATATTTGTAATAGAAAGTTTCAAAATTCTTGATTTAATCCCATGATTCTAATTTTCTCTGACGATAAGCAAAAATGGAAATCCGAAAACTATTATTTTTGGTTATAATGCCAAAATCTCAAGTCAGCTCTCTTGTCTTTATCTTGATCTTTTCAGGCCTCTTGAATATTCTATTACTTACTTCATTTTTTTTATGTGTAATGTGATTTTACCGCTTTCTTCTTTATTATTAGATTTGGATTATTGATAGGAATTCTCTTGTTGGGACCATACGAATCAATTAAAAAAAAACATCAGATTCATACTATAACCACGATGATTCAAAAAAGCTTTAATCGAAGTCCAAAAATTCCCTGAGTAAGAATTGCTGGATCATCACTTATTCAATGAATAGATATAATGAAAAAATACAAAGAAAGGGTTGGGTTGTCCTTTGATCAAAATAAAGGTAAGCTACGGAAGTTATATTTTAAAGGATGCAAATTCTTCAATTTAGTTTTGAATTCTTTGAAAAGTTTTTTAAGTCCGATTACGCGGTCTAAATATTTAGTATGAATCATAGTTCTAATATTTTTCGAAATTTTCTATATTCCGTGTTCCAGATACTAGAATAAATATCTGACGGGATAAAACCATCTCTCTCAAGATGACAGATCCATTTTATGTTCTGTACTATCAATAAGATCAATTAAAACAAGTCACACACTCATATTCCGGAAATACAGAAACAAAGAAATTCCACGATCAAACTACCCAATAAAAATGGAATAGGCTAACAAACAATAAGAAACCTAAATGCTTAAATTTCCTTTCTATTGAAAAGCTAATTACTCTATTCTCGTAAATCTAATTAATAGAAATTCCGTCCAGTAAAATGGACGAATTATAAATCTCCAAAATAATAGATAGAAATATCGCAAATAGAGCCATTGCAACACCCATCAAAGGGGTAGTTCCCCACCCCGGAGCTACTTTACCATATTCTGAATTTAATGGTTTCAATAAATCCCCTACAACAGTTCGTCTTGGACCTGGTCTAGAATTATCCTCAACGGTTTGCGTAGCCATAAATACGATTTTTTATTCATTGAGATATGTTGACTTTGTATACCATTCCGATGTAAATATTAAAGATCTTATCCTATAGATCTATTCGGATCTTGAAACTTGATAATTATAATAATGGAAACAGCAACCCTAATTGCCATCTCTATATCTGGTTTACTTGTAAGTTTTACTGGGTATGCCTTATATACTGCTTTTGGGCAACCCTCTCAACAACTAAGAGATCCATTCGAAGAACATGGAGACTAGTTGAAGTAATGAGCCCCCATATTGGGGGCTCATTACTTCAACTAAGATAATCAAAATTATTTCGTCTTTTTCGTTGGAACTTTAGGAGGTTCTCTAAAAAAGATAGCGAAAAAAATAATTCCTAAAGTCGAGACTAAGAGGAATGTATAAACCAATGCTTCCATAGATTTGATCGTAGTTTACAATTATAGCTTTCATACCTGTTTATTGGGGCGCATTTCCCAGATAAAAAAGAAAGAACTAGAGTAAATGCATCCAAATTTATCTAGTTCCCTATGTGAAATTGAAAATCATAACAAAAAAAGTCGAAAAGCAACAAAAGAATGTTCTATCAGACTACCTGTCTTCTTGTAGTTGGATCTCCAAGTTTTTGGAATGCTCCAAATTCTACTTGAGTATCTAAATCTGGGTCGATACCGGCAAAAACATCTCTGAATAAAGTTCTAGCACCATGCCAAATGTGTCCGAAAAAGAATAGCAGAGCAAATGAAGCATGTCCAAAAGTAAACCAACCCCTTGGACTGCTACGAAAAACACCATCTGATTTCAAAGTAGCACGATCTAATTCAAAAATTTCACCCAATTGAGCACGTCTAGCATATTTTTTCACAGTAGCAGGATCACTATAACTGACTCCATTAAGTTCGCCACCATAGAACTCAACAGTTACACCTACTTGTTCGACACTATATTTCGATTCTGCCCTTCGAAAAGGAACATCCGCTCTAACAATTCCGTCCCCGTCCACCAAAACAACAGGAAATGTTTCAAAAAAAGTAGGCATACGACGTACAAAAAGTTCACGCCCCTCTTTATCTCTAAAGATGGGATGTCCTAACCAACCGACGGCTATTCCATCTCCATTGTCCATTGAGCCCGCTCTAAATAACCCCCCTTTGGCTGGATTATTACCAATGTAATCATAAAAAGCTAATTTTTCGGGAATTTTCGACCAAGCTTCTGATAAACTTTGATTTTCGGCTAGTCCAGCACCAACTCTTCGATATATTTCTTGCTGGAAGTATCCTTGATCCCATTGATAGCGGGTAGGACCAAATAATTCAATGGGGGTTGTTGCTGAACCATACCACATAGTTCCAGCAACGACAAAAGCTGCAAAAAACACAGCAGCAATACTACTGGAAAGGACGGTTTCAATATTTCCCATACGTAATCCTTTATATAGACGTTGGGGCGGACGCACACTAAGATGGAAAAGACCCGCTAATATGCCCAACGTTCCTGCTGCAATATGATGAGAAGCTATCCCTCCAGGAACAAAAGGATCAAAACCTTCCACACCCCACGCGGGATTTACGGATTGTATCCTTCCGGTTAGTCCATAAGGATCAGATACCCAAATTCCCGGACCATACAATCCTGTTACATGAAATGCGCCAAAACCAAAACAAGCCACTCCTGCAAGAAATAAATGAATTCCAAAAATTTTGGGCAAATCTAAGGAAGGTTTTCCAGTACGTTCATCACAAAAGATTTCTAGATCCCAATAAACCCAATGCCAAATAGCTGCTAAAAAGCACAAGCCCGAAAACACAATATGTGCTCCGGCCACACCTTCGTAACTCCAAATACCCGGATTGGTGATAGTCCCTCCTGTGATATTCCAACCGCCCCACGAATTAGTTATTCCTAAACGAGTCATGAAAGGTATAACGAACATACCCTGTCTCCACATTGGATCAAGAACAGGATCAGAGGGGTCAAAAACTGCTAATTCATATAGAGCCATCGAACCTGCCCAACCAGCAACCAGAGCTGTGTGCATTATATGAACAGCAAGCAAACGGCCCGGATCATTTAATACAACAGTATGAACACGATACCAAGGTAAACCCATGAAAATACCCCTTATATCAACAAAAAAAATAGACACTATGTAACTTTATTGCACTAGAAAAAACTATACTATGGACTCTAGCCTTTAGAGTAGATTATCTTAGAAAAAGGATTCTTGTTCTAGTTTTTTATTAATAATGGAACAATCCTATTTGTAAAAATAAAAAGAAACAGATTTATTCTATACCCGATAAGTAACAATACGCAATGGGGGAAAATACGCGAGGGGTTGACAACTTTCTCTATGAATATTTAAATAAATGCAGACATACTTGTTTATCACTCCAATGAACTCATGCGTAACAACTTTATTTAGTATTCCTTTTTTTTATTTCTAAAAATGTAATATAACGCGAGTAAATCATTTTTAACACGATAAACTAATTCTTACGTTTCCACACTAAAGTGAGATATATGACTTTATTATTTCTCCATTTTATGCCCATTGGTGTTCCAAAAGTACCCTTTCGAAGCCCTGGGGAAGAAGATGCATCTTGGGTTGATATATAGTGCGACTTGTCAAATATAATAGGTCATATGGAATTTCCCCGTTTTCTCCCCCGATCGAGATATCCTCTCTTTCACCCCCAAAAGAGAATTGTTGAATCATAAAAAATTGGGAGCGTGAAGTGTAATGAAGTACAATTCTATCGATTTATTGGTTTTTAGAGAGGTATCCAGATTCTTATTCAAAACTATGAATAATTTATGGTTGGCTTGGTTGGACCAATAAAATAAAGTACCCAGGCTCTGTTTAGAAAAAAACCAATTAGGTAATATATCTATGATCACCACTTCTATAATATCATATATTTTACAGAAAACATTAAATAAGAAGTTCTGAAAAGAAAGAAGTTATAACAAAAAGACATAGTATTGTAATATTTGTTCTATATGTACAAATCAAAATCGGGCAGATCTTTACTCAGAGTAGAAAAGAAACCTAAAAGAATTGAAAAAGTCTATTCAGAAACAAGAAAATTACATTGTGAGTGAAATTCGATCTCGATGAAAGCAAAAAATCAATGAGAAGTAATAAATGGAGTATATTATTATTTTTCTTTAAAAGTTCGAAGAAGTCCATTATAAAAAGAAAAAGAGATGAAAAATCGACACATTGATTCCTTTTTGCTTATATAGTTTTTGGTGAACTGTATGCATCAAAAGGTGCATGTACAGCTCTTAAGGAAAAAAATTTAATCCTAATCAATCGACTTTATCGAGAAAGATTACTTTTTTTAGGTCAAGAGGTTGATAGTGAAATATCTAATCAACTTATCGGTCTTATGGTATATCTCAGTATAGAGGACGATAATAAAGATTTGTATCTGTTTATAAATTCTCCGGGGGGGTGGGTAATACCCGGAATAGCTATTTATGATACTATGCAATTTGTACAACCAGATGTACAGACAGTATGTATGGGGTTAGCAGCTTCAACAGGATCCTTTATTTTGGCAGGAGGGGAAATTACCAAACGTCTAGCATTCCCTCACGCTTGGCGCCAATGATTCTTTTATTTGCGAAAATATATATAAAGACTATACCTTCGCCATTAAAACATTTTATTTATAAGTAATAAAAGCATGGTATTTCGAATTCCATATGCAAATTTTTGTTTTTTAAACCATTCGATTATATATAGAAAGAGTAGTATGAAAAAGAGGGTATTTACAATTTTATCTGATTTATCAGTAACCTAGTTTAATTTTAGTGTCACAGACTTTTTTTTTTCATACCACAAAGTTTTTAACAATTTTTTTTTTTAATTAGAAGAAAACGTAAAATATGAAAAAAAGAAACTTTCGGATTGTTGAATAACAAACAAAATGAAATAAAAAAAAAAACAACGGAACCATCATAGTATTTAAAAATATCTTCAAAAAGAAAAAAGAAAGTTGGTTATTGTATTGTTCATTATTTAAGGATCTGGATCCAAAAGACCCAATAGATTTTGTACTTCTTTTTTCTTCCATCCAAGAAAAAATTCATAAACGGAGAGAAAATTCATAGAAGAAAAAATACTCTATCCATAGAGGAAAAAAATGAATTGCATACTTGGAAAAGCCGTATGCATTAATACGCAGAAAATGCTTGTACGGTTATTGAATCTTATTTTTGATCATTTATTTTCTTATTTGTATTTATCCCTTTTACCTTTGTTTGGAGAATAAAGAAAATCTTTACCAATATTGGAGAAATCTTTATCAAAATCTTTATCAAGATAAGGGAAACACTTATTATAGTAAGTTATATAATCAGGGTAATGATCCACCAACCCGCTAGTTCTTTTTATGAGGCACAAACGGGAGAATTTATCCTGGAAGCAGAAGAACTACTGAAACTGCGCGAAACTATCACAAGGGTTTATATGCAAAGAACGAGTAAACCTTTATGGGTTATATCCGAAGACATGGAAAGGGATGTTTTTATGTCAGCAGCAGAAGCCCAAGCTCATGGAATTGTGGATCTTGTAGCAGTTGAATAAAAAATTAATAGTAAGGATTTTTCTAAAAAAAATACAGGATTTTCAATTTCATTTTAGAATCCTCTTACTTTAATTTTAATATATCTATATCTATGAATTAACTTCTTAATAGGATAGGATATAAATAATTCAGAATCATCGGGTTAGGATTGATCTAAACCCGCTCATTATATATAGATAGATATACAACTCACCATGCCAACTATGAAACAACTTATTAGAAACACAAGACAGCCAATTCGAAACGTCACAAAATCCCCAGCTCTTCGGGGGTGCCCTCAGCGTCGAGGAACATGTACCAGGGTGTATGTGCGACTCGTTCAGATCATATAATAAGAAAAAACCAATTTTTTCAGTATTGGCAATCGATTAAGATAGTATGAATGTAAAAATTCCATTCACACTATCTTAACTTAATATATATATATATTTCAAATACAAATATATAAATTCTTCTATCATGTATAAAATTTATGGTTTGGATTGGTGCAAACCCAATAACCTTAAATTGCAATTTAAGATTACAAAGACTTTACATTGGTAACAAATAGTTACTCATTAAGCGGAGAAAATACTATTTCAATTAAAGATAAATTATGTCCTTAATGAATTTTTGAAGAACGGAATAAGAGGGTCAGCTACCCAGCAAAATTTCATACTTAAATACCGTTACTGTATAACTAGATTTCGTTGTGAAAACCTATTTACTAGATATTAAATGGGTAGAGCCAAACAGTGTGAACTGTACAAGTTAACAATAACATTAAAAAAATGAATAGAAAAATGAAAAGAAAAAAGGCTCCGGTGTATAGAGAAGACCTGTTCGTTTATAAAAAAATCATAGAAACGATGGAACCCACGATTTTTTTTATCTATGTCCTATTTCATTTACTATGACTCCGTTTTTTGATACCTAGTATCAATGCAATTTGTTATTTTGAGGTTCAATATTTCGAAAAAAAGCGTGGTTGGGGAGGTTATAGTAGCAAGAGCCATTGGAACTTTTTTTATACATTGGAAGAATCCATTTTTGTTATTAATAGACTAGGAAGTAGAAAAGAATAACTTACAAAAATTCAAATAGTTATTCATCAAAATCTCATTTATTCAATGACCAGAATTAAACGAGGATATATAGCTCGGAAACGGAGGACAAAAATTCGTTTATTTACATCAAGCTTTCGCGGAGCTCATTCAAGACTTACTCGAACTATTACTCAACAGAAAATGAAAGCTTTGGTTTCGGCTCATCAGGATAGAGATAGGAAAAAAAGAGATTTTCGTGGTTTATGGATTAGTCGAATAAATGCAGTAATTCGCGAGAATCAAAAAAAATATTCTATTTACAGTAATTTAATATATAATCTATACATGAAGCAATTGCTTCTTAATCGTAAAATAGTTGCACAAATAGCTATATTAAAAGAGAATTGTCTTTTTATGATTGCCAACGATATCATAAAAACATAAAATCGCCGGACACCGTACTCCGGGAAGGTATAGAATAAGCATGGTTGTTTATTTTGACAGCTTTTTTTTATCATATGATCATATGATAAAAAAAAGCTGTCAAAATAAACAACCATGCTTAAAAGCTTAAAAAAAAAAAAAAAATTATTCGTCACCGATTATCTTGTTTCTTACAACAGAACAACCCAAATTTAATTACTGTTGTTTTCAAACAAAACATCAATCCATGTTTAATTTAAATCTAAATTCCAATTTTATTTCGAATTTTTAATTTCTATTTTTTTTTTTTTTTAAAAGTAGTAGTTCTAGCGGTCGACTCGCTTTTTTCAAATTGTTTTTCATTATTAAGAAAAGGTAACGAAGATAAAATACGAGCTTGTTTTATAGCAATCGTAATTAATCGTTGTTGTTTTAAGGTTAATCTATTTACGCGTCTGGATAATATTTTTCCCTGTTCACTAATAAATCGACTAATTAAACCCATGTTTTTATAATCAATTCGGTCCCCCGATTGGATCGGGGGCAAACGCCTACGAAAAGATCGCTTGGATTTAAGAAAGAGTCGCTTAGATTTTTCCATGGTTTTATTCCTATTCTAAAACTAACATTTATTACAAGAAAGGATTTGTTTTTTTTTATTCTTACTTTTTTAATATATGTTTTTATATAAGGATATATGTATAAAATTCAACTATAAATTATAGATTTATTTATAGTATTAGTATTATTAGTATATATATACAAAAAATGGATCAATTTACATGTTATGTTCTTTGGTTGGAAGGGTAACACACAAGCGATCCATTTTCTCTATTTCTTTATTTCTGCATGAATTATATGTTTGCAACAGCGGGGACAAAATTTTCTCAATTCCAATCGACTCGGCGTATTGTGTCGATTCTTTTGAGTGATATATCTAGAAATACCCGTTGATGCCTTATTAATACTCTTTTTATTACAATCGGTACACTCCAAAATAACAGTTACTCGAATATCTTTACCCTTGGCCATGAACCTCCTTTGGGTTTTTAATTCACTTAACTCTTCTATTTTCGGATTCGAATCTAAGAAAAACGAAAAAAAATAGAAATGAAAAATTCGAAATAAAATTTTGAAAGATTTCACTCCAATTAATATTAATATAGTACAAAAATAATGCAATGATTTCGAACTATATTTCGTTTCAAATTACAATAAATGGAGTATTTTCATTTGTTAAAGTATTTTATATGATATTTTTACCCCACCCTAGGCATTCTGTTTTGATTTCTGGTTTCACTCTATTATTAATCGAAATGGAATTGAATTAATAATTCAATTCCATTGAAGCATGAACCAGATTCAAAATTTCACTCCGAATTTTAATGAAGCCTAATTTACCCTTTTATTCTTTAATCTTTTCTAACTTATTCGATTACAATTCGAAATAAAGAAGAAGAAACTAATTCTATATATTTAATTGGATCTATAATCTTTTTCATCCCTTCCAGTATCAATAACTAAAATGAAAAAAAGGGGAATATCAATGCATCTGGAAAAAAACGATTGATCTCTATCAAGAGGCCCGCCAAAGCCCCGAACCATAGAGTACTTACTACCGGTGCCACGGAAAGATATGTTTTTAGATCTCGCATTTCAAATCCTCCTTTTTTAATTTAAGTATTTTTTTATTCGATTTTTATTCTATATATATATTATTTATTTTTAGAATATTATTTTCTTTTTCATATTCTATTGTATATTATAATATAGGAAACTAAAAAAATGGCAGAATAATTAATATATATATATCAACAGAGAAAATCAAAATGTGGAAAACAAGACAAAGATTCTTTACAATAACGCTATAAACAAATGGAAAGGGATGTAGCGCAGCTTGGTAGCGCGTTTGTTTTGGGTACAAAATGTCACGGGTTCAAATCCTGTCATCCCTATCCCTAACTATTCCTTATCATATGATATTCTTTATTATATGAGAAATAAAATATGAGCAATAAAATGGGACCAATTGAAGACGAATTCTAATTGGACATACATACTGAATATCTATATGTATATATAGAATATATTGATATATTGATATAGTATATGCATACAAGATGTATTGGGATCAGATAAAATAATTTATGAAAAGAAAGCGCTCTTAGTTCAGTTCGGTAGAACGCGGGTCTCCAA